AACATAAATACGGCAGTAAGAAGAGGTAATACAAAAGTGTGTAAACTATAAAAACGGGTCAAAGTAGATTGTCCCACACTAGCACTTCCGCGTAATAACTCTACCAGGGGCGATCCTATTACAGGAATAGCATCGGGCACGCCCGTTACAATTTTTACTGCCCAATAACCAATTTGGTCCCAAGGTAAGGAATAACCAGTTACACCAAAAGATGCGGTCAATACACCCAGAACCACACCTGTAACCCACGTCAATTCACGGGGTTTTTTAAAACCCCCAGTGAGATATACACGAAATACGTGTAGAATCATCATTAGGACCATCATACTTGCCGACCATCGATGAACTGATCGGATTAACCAACCAAAGTTCGCTTCAGTCATTATATATTGAACAGAAGCAAAAGCCTCTGTAACGGTCGGACGATAATAAAAAGTCATAGCAAACCCCGTAGCTACTTGTACTAAAAAACAAGTAAGCGTAATTCCTCCTAGACAATAAAATATGTTGACGTGAGGAGGAACATATTTACTAGTTATATCATCTGCAATTGCCTGAATCTCAAGACGTTCTTCGAACCAATCATAGATTTTATTGAGATAGGTAAACCAAGAAGACCCCCCCCGAGAACCGTATATGAAAATTTCATCTCGTACGGCTCAAACAGAAACACCCCAATACTATAGTTCGAACGGATGTGTGGAATAGAAAGTTTTAAATTTATTAATTCTACGATTCCGTTTTTTCTTAAGATATGAAAGAATAAAAAACCCAAAAACTATTCTTTGTGGTTATAATGCCAAAAAATCAAGTCGGCTCATTCATCTCTATATTGCTCGTTATAGGCCTCTTGAATCTTCTATTTACCTATTTTCTTTGTTGTTATTTATGTGTACTGCGGCTTTACTGCTGTTTTTTATTGATTTTATTGATAGGAATTCTCTTGTTAAGACCCTATGAATCGATTAAAACCGCAGATTCATACTAGAACCACGATGATTCAATAAAACCTTCTCAAACTAAGTCCCAAAATTCCCTGAGTAAGAACCATTGGATCATCACTTATTCAATGACTAGATCTAATGACGAAAAATCAAAAGAAATCTTTGTCCTTTGATCAAAATAAGTCTAAACGGAAGTTTGAAATAAAAAAAATTCTATTTATAACTTCTAACTCTTTAAAAAAATTTTGAAGTCCGGCCACGAGGTCTGACTATTAAGTATGAATCATAGTTCTAATAGTAATCTATTTCATATATTCCGTGCTCCAGATACTAAAATGAATATCCGACGAAGTAAAACCATCTCTATCAAGATGACAGATCTATTCTCTGTACTAGCCATAGGATCAATTATACCAAGTCACACACTCATATTCCGGAAATACAGAAAAAAATAAATTCCACGGTCGAACTACCAAAATAGAATGGGATAAAAACCAGAAAACTAAATGCAATGTTTCACTTTGTATTGAAAAAGCTAGTTAATGGTTCTTGTAAATCTAATTCATTGAAATTCCATCCAGTAAAATGGACGAATTATAAATCTCCAAAATAATAGATAGAAATACTGCAAATAGAGCCATTGCGAGACCCATCAAAGGAGTAGTTCCCCAACCAGGAGCTACCTTACCATATTCTGAATTCAATGGTTTCAATAAACCCCCGGCCCTAGTTCGTTTTGGGCGGCCAGATCTAGAACTACCCTCAACGGTTTGTGTAGCCATAATATTTTATATTCATTAAGATCTGTTGACTTTGTATACCATTCCGTTGTAAATAAATGATCTTATCATAGATCCATTGTGGTCTTAAAACTACATAATGTCTTAAAACTATATAATAATGGAAACAGCAACCCTAGTTGCCATCTTTTTATCTGGTTTACTTGTAAGTTTTACTGGGTACGCCTTATATACTGCGTTTGGGCAACCCTCTCAACAACTAAGAGATCCGTTCGAGGAACACGGGGACTAGTCGAAGTAATGATCCTCCCATTAGTGGGAGGATCATTACTTTCAATTGAGATAATGAAAAATCATTTCCCCCTTTTACTTTTTGGTTGGAACTTTAGGCGGTTCGCGAAAAAAGATAGCGAAAAAAATTATTCCTAGAGTTGAGACTAAAAGGAATGTATAAACCAATGCTTCCATAGATTCGATCGTGGTTTACAATTATAGCTTCCATATCTGTTTAGTTTGGACCGTCTCCCGGATAAAGAAAGAACAAAAATCAAAGAAAGGGCAACGAGTCAAATGTCAAATCAAGATTTATCCGGTACCCCAACCTTATGTCAGTCAAATAAAATAAAAACTAAAAGTAACAAAGCAATATGTATCAAACTACCTGTCTTTTTGTAGTTGGATCTCCAAGTTTTTGGAATGCCCCAAATTCCACTTGAGCATCTAAATCCGGATCAATACCAGCAAAAACATCTCTAAACAAGGTTCTAGAACCATGCCAAATGTGTCCGAAGAAGAAGAGCAAAGCAAACGAAGCATGCCCAAAGGTAAACCAACCCCTTGGACTGCTACGAAAAACACCATCAGATTTCAAAGTAGCACGGTCTAATTCAAAAATTTCACCCAATTGAGCACGTCTAGCGTATTTTTTCACAGTAGCAGGGTCGCTATAACTGACCCCATTCAGTTCGCCGCCATAGAACTCAACAGTTACACCTACTTGTTCGACACTATATTTTGATTCGGCCCTTCTAAAAGGAACATCGGCTCTAACAATTCCGTCCCCATCGACCAAAACAACTGGAAATGTTTCAAAAAACGTAGGCATACGACGTACAAAAAGTTCACGCCCCTCTTTATCTCTAAAGATAGGATGTCCTAACCACCCAACAGCTATTCCATCCCCGCTGTCCATTGAGCCCGCTCTGAATAATCCCCCTTTTGCCGGATTATTGCCGATGTAATCATAAAAAGCCAGTTTTTCAGGAATTTTCGACCAAGCTTCGGATAAACTTTGATTTTCGGCTAAGCCAGCACCAATTCTTCTATATATTTCTTGTTGGAAGTATCCTTGATCCCATTGATAGCGCGTGGGACCAAACAATTCAATCGGGGTAGTTGCTGAACCATACCACATAGTTCCAGCAACTACAAAAGCTGCAAAAAAGACAGCAGCAATACTACTGGAAAGGACGGTTTCAATATTTCCCATACGTAATCCTTTGTATAGGCGTTGGGGTGGACGAACACTAAGATGAAATAGACCTGCCAATATGCCTAAGGTCCCTGCTGCAATATGATGAGAAGCTATTCCTCCCGGAACAAAAGGATCAAAACCCTCCACACCCCACGCTGGATTTACGGCCTGTACCCTTCCGGTTAGTCCATAAGGATCGGACACCCATATTCCAGGACCATACAATCCTGTTACATGAAATGCACCAAAACCAAAGCAAGCCACCCCTGAGAGAAATAAATGAATTCCAAAGATCTTAGGCAAATCCAAAGAGGGTTTTCCTGTACGTTCATCAGTAAATATTGCTAGATCCCAATACACCCAATGCCAGATAGCTGCCAAAAAACACAAGCCAGAAAACACAATATGGGCCCCGGCCACACCTTCGTAACTCCAAATACCCGGATTGCTTACAGTCCCCCCTGTGATACTCCAACCGCCCCACGAATTCGTTATTCCTAAACGAGTCATGAAGGGTATAACGAACATACCCTGTCTCCACATTGGATCAAGAACAGGATCAGAGGGATCAAAAACGGCTAATTCGTATAGAGCCATCGAACCGGCCCAACCAGCAACCAGAGCTGTATGCATTATATGGACAGCAATCAAACGACCGGGATCATTCAATACGACGGTATGAACACGATACCAAGGCAAACCCATGGAAATACCCCTTTATCAACGAAAAATAGACACAATGTAACTTTATTGCATTGGAAAAAGCTATGCTCTGGACCCCCTTTTTTAGGGGATTCTCTCGGGGAAAGGATTAATATTTGTTTGATGCTTTTCGTAATAATTACTTTTAGTAATAATGAAACTATTTTGTTCATAGGAACAAAAAGAAGCAGATCTATTCTATACCCGATAAGTAATAATACGCAATGGTAAGGGGGTTGATACCATTTTATATGAGTGAATGTATATGTATTTGTTCATCATTCAAAGGACTCATTTGTAAGAATTTTCCTTTATTCATTTTGTTTTCTTTTTTTATGAACTTAGTCAATCTATGGATAAAATAGGATAATAAAATCATTATAGTATTAGGCCACTAAACCCATTTGTTACGCTTTCACATCAAAGTGAGATATAGTACTTAATTTTTCTTTTATTTAATGCCTATTGGTGTTCCAAGAGTACCCTTTCGAAGTCCTGGAGAGGAGGATGCAGTGTGGATTGACGTATAGTGCGACTTGTCAGATATATTGGGCATACGGTATTTCCCCGTTCTCTTCCCCGATCGAGATATCCCCTCTTTCGCCCGAGAAAGATTGATTCAATTATCAAAAATTTGGAGCGTGAAGTGCAATTAGGTCCGTTTTTTAGGGAGGGTATACGGATTAATATTTTCAATTAGAATAATTTATGGTTGGCTTGGTTAGACCAATCAAATGAAGGATCAGGCTCCGTTTAGAAAAAAACCAATCGGTAATAAATCTATTTATGATTACGACTTAATATCATATTTTAATTATTTCGATTTATTTAGATATTTAGAAATAAAAGCGATCTCAAACTGTTAATCAATCGAATAATATGATGAATGCGTTGAATATTTGTGGGAAGACATGAAATAAATTGAGAATAAAATAAATAAATAGGTAAGTCGTAGCAAAAGGACGTGGTATTGGGGCGTTTGTCCTATATGTACAAATCCAAATCGGGCGGATCTTTACTCGGAGTAGAGCATAAACCTAAAAAAAATTGAAGAAGCCCAGTCAGGAACAAGAAAATTACATCGCGATTTAGATTGTATCTCGATGAAACAATACATCAATGAAAAGTTAGTCAGATAAGCTTAGCAATTTTTTTAGATAAACAAAACAGGCCAAAACTCATCTTTCTTAAAAAATGAAAGAAAAGTCCATTTTATTGTATAAGTTAAAAAACCTGTTATGAAAAAAAAAGCTAGAATCTACACATTGATTCCTTTTTTTCATTATTTTTGTTGAACCGTATGCATCAAAAGGTGCATGTACGGTTTCTAAGGGATACCATTTTATCCCAACCAACCGACTTTATCGAGAAAGATTGCTTTTTTTAGGCCAAGGGGTTGATAACGAGATCTCGAATCAACTTATTGGTCTTATGGTATATCTCAGCATAGAGGATGAGACCAAAGATCTGTATTTGTTTATAAACTCTCCTGGCGGGTGGGTAATACCCGGAGTAGCTATTTATGATACTATGCAATTTGTGCGACCCGATATACAGACAGTATGCATGGGATTAGCCGCTTCGATGGGATCTTTTATTCTTGTCGGAGGGGAAATTACCAAACGTCTAGCATTCCCTCACGCTCGGCGCCAATGAGTTTTTTATTTGATTTGAGAGAAAAAAGACAACTATGCCTTCGCTCTATATGAAATATGAATATTAAGTAATAATAGCATGGCACTTCGAATTCGATATGAGAAATGTTTTTTAAACCCTTAGATTACGTATCGAAAGAGTAGTATGAGATAAAAAGGCATTTTCAATTTTAGTCAATCTATCGGGAGGCCTATTTCAGCGTCACAAACTTTTTTGTTTTCACACCAGGGGGCTAACAATATTTAGGTTATGAAAGAATATGAAAATAAATCTTGTTTTTTTATTTGAAAAAAAAAAAAAAGAAACTTTGGGATTGCTAAATAACAGACGAAATAAATATATAAAGCAACGGAACCATCATAGTATTTTTATAGGATTTTTGAACTACTAAAAAAAGAAGGGTGGTTATTGGATCATTTACCAACCTGAGTCTGATAGACTCTATCATTTATTTTATATTTCTTCAATGTAAGTAAGGTAAAAAAAAGGCGAATTCCATTATAGAGCCGTATGCAATGCGCAAAAGATGCCTGTACGGTTGTTCAATTATATCTTTTTTGATTTTTATTATTCTTTATCTATTCACCTTTCACTTTCATCATGAGAGATAGAAGAAACATTTTTTGTGTTATATCATATATTATATCATCAGGGTAATGATCCATCAACCTGCTAGTTCTTTTTATGAGGCACAGACGGGAGAATTTGTCCTGGAAGCGGAAGAGCTGCTGAAGCTGCGCGAAACCATCACAAGGGTTTATGCACAAAGGACAGGCAAACCCTTATGGGTTGTATCCGAAGACATGGAAAGAGATGTTTTTATGTCAGCAACAGAAGCCCAAGCTCATGGAATTGTTGATCTTGTAGCAACTGAATAAAAAAGAAAAAGAACAAGGATTTCACATGAATTCGTGATTTGGTATTTTATCTTCTTACCGAATTTACTATTCTATTTCTAAATTTCTTAATATAGAAATGAAAAATATAGAAAAAAAAAAAAAGAATTCCTAAGTATCCGGTTAAGATCGATCTAAACCAGCCCATTATCTATATGATTCAACATGCCAACTATTAAACAACTTATTAGAAATACAAGACAGCCAATCAGAAATGTCACGAAATCCCCCGCTCTTGGAGGATGTCCTCAGCGACGAGGAACATGTACTAGGGTGTATGTGCGACTCGTTCAGACCGTGGACTAGGAGAAAACACTTGATCCAGTATCACCGATCCGTACCAGTGAGTAGGATAGAATGGACGAACTCCATTGAATATTCAATAGCTTAAAAAAAAAGATCTATCCTTCGATTAGGGTATCAAATGTATGGTTCCCGTTGGTGCAAATCCAATCACCTCAATTTAAAATTTAAGATAAGATGAGAAAGGATTCCCCATTAATAGCAAATGGTATTCATTAAGCGGGGGAAATTTTTTTTTAAAAAAGGTCAAAATTTTAGGCTTTATTCTTGCAAGAACGGACTAACAGGGTCAGCTACTCAGCAAATCTTCATAATTAAATACCGTTACTGTATAAATGGATCTCGTTGTGAAAGATCTAGTACTAGATAATTTTGGGTAGAGCCAAAGAGTGTGAACTGTACAAGTTAACAATAACATTGATTAAATGAAGGAAGGGCTCCGGTGTATAGAGAGGACCTCACCGTTTAAGAAGTAACCATAGAAACGACGGAACCCACTAGAATCCATTTTTATTTATTATTTACTATGTGTTTTTGATACTTAGTATCAATACAATTTTTATTTCTAGGCGAAATGCCTAAAAATAAATCGTGGTCGGGAAGGTTAGAGTAGCAAAAGCCATTGGAATTTTTATTTTATACATTGGAAGAATCCGTTTTGTTATTAATAGACTAGGACACGGGAAGGGAATAACTGAAAGAAAGGAAATCAATTAGTTATTCATCAAAGTTTCATTTATTCAATGACCAGAATTAAACGAGGGTATATAGCTCGAAGACGTAGAACAAAAATCCGTTTATTTGCATCAACTTTTCGAGGGGCTCATTCAAGACTTACTCGGACTATTACTCAACAGAAAATAAGAGCTTTGGTTTCGGCTCATCGGGATAGGAGTAGACAAAAGAGAGATTTTCGTCGTTTGTGGATCACTCGTATAAATGCAGTAATTCGAGATAATAAAGTATACTTTAGTTATTGTAAATTAATACACAATCTGTACAAGAAACAGTTGCTTCTTAATCGTAAAATACTTGCACAAATAGCTATATTAAATAAGAGTTGTCTTTATATGATTTCCAATGAGATCATAAAATAAAGAGAGTGAAAGGAATCTGTTGGAATGTTTTAAATGGAGTTCCCTGTAGAATGAACTCTGGGAAGGTAGAGTAGAAATTAGTATGATAAAATATGAAAACGTCGTCAAAATGAAAATGAAGAAACACGTTCAATAAAAAATATTTCTTATTCTTCCCCAATTTTTTTTTTTCAAACGACACGACAATCAAATCTGTATTTTCTATTTTTAGAAAAAAAAGCGTCAATCCGCATTTGAGTTTGGATTGGAATTTTTTTTATTCCATTCAAGAGTAAGCCTATTTTTTTCTGGTTCTAAGACCTGGAGTTCTAGCGGTTGACTCGCTTCTTTCAAATTGTTTCTCATTATTAAGAAAAGGTAACGGAGATAAAATACGAGCTTGTTTTATAGCAATAGTAATTAATCGTTGTTGTTTTAAGGTCAATCGATTCACCCGTCTAGATAATATTTTTCCTTGTTCGCTAATAAATCGACTAATTAAACTCATGTTTCTATAATCAATTCGATCCCCCGATTGGATCGGAGGCAAACGCCTACGAAAAGATCGCTTGGATTTAAGAAAGATTCGCTTGGATTTATCCATGGTTTGTTTATTCCTTATCCTATCCTATTTCTTAATTCTCCATCACGGTTGATCTGATCGAAATAGGATTTGGTTTGTTTATATTTAAATTAATATATATTAGATATATCTAATATGTCATTTTTGATCTTCCTTAGAACGGAAGACCGACACACGAGTGACTGGTTAAATCTATTTCTTTATCTCCCCGTGAATCGTATGTTTATAACAACAGGGACAGAATTTTCTCAACTCCAATCGACTAGGCGTATTATGTCGATTCTTTTGAGTAATATATCTGGAAATGCCCGTTGATTCCTTATTAAGACGATTTCGAACACAACTGGTACATTCCAAAATCACCGTTACTCGGACATCTTTACCCTTGGCCATGAGCCTCCTTTAGTTTTTGATTCATTCAATTCTTTAAATTTCCGATCCGAAATGAGGAAGAAGAAAGGAACAAAAAAACAGGTAACTCGAAATCTAATTATGAAAGAAAGATTTCGTTGCAATAAATCAATATATTAATAAGTAAGTAATATAATGATTTCTAACTATATTACTAGATTTAGAATTTTTAATTTCCGAACAACATTTCATTTTTATTTAAGTATCTTGTATGATATTGTTGCCCCAATCATAACATTTCACTCTATTTTTTATTAATTTTATTTTAATTTGAGCTCGGCCCGAGTTACTAGTTTCACCGAGGGGGAATCCCCTTTTTGTTTTTCTAACGTATATTCGAAAAAAAGAAGGGAGGGGTTTAGTTACAGATATTTGATTCTATCTCTAATCCTCTCCCCCCCCTACTATATCAATAACTAGAATTAAAAAAAGGGGAATATCAACGCATCCGGAAAAAAACGATTGATCTCTATCAATAAACCTGCTAAAGATCCGAACCATAGAGTACTTACTACCGGTGCCACAGAGAGATATGTTTTTAGATCTCGCATTTTAAATTCTCCTCCTTCTTTATTATTTCTAATACATAATGCTAATACATATATAACCAGATGTGTATATGTACTTAATGACTGACCGCTTTTATTTGTACGCGGAATCCCTAATTCAAGTTGAAATGTACAAAATAGATCGTATTTTTCTTAATCTTAAAAGAAACAAGCATGCCCCTTTAGGCCAGAAATTCTCGAAAAATAGTCATTATTTTTTATAGGGTCTCATATTTATTTCATACTTTAAAATATAATAAATATAATAGAAATAATATATAATAGAATATAATATATAATAGAATATAATAGAAGTCCGTTACTATTACTATTTTGAATATAAATATATGTTATATGAGACCAAAAAGAAGAAATGACAAGATATTTGTGTATATCAATGGAAGAAATAAAAATATGGAAAACAAAAAAGGGATTCTCTACAATGACACTGTAGACCAATTGAAAGGGATGTAGCGCAGCTTGGTAGCGCGTTTGTTTTGGGTACAAAATGTCACGGGTTCGAATCCTGTCATCCCTACCTATTACTTATCTTCTGAACAGTAACAGGGGAGATCGATTAAAAGAAAAGTGGATACATAAAAAATCTTTAATTTTTTGATAGTATATATCCAAGACGTATTGGGGTTACAAAATATTCTTTGTGATA